ATATTTGATTTGTGCGGCGGTAAAAAAAAACATGCTTTTTTGGAGAGAGATACTATTTCACCAATCGAGTCACAGGTATCTAACATATTCATACCTAAGGATTCTCCACAAAGTGGTGACGAAACGTATAACTTGTACAAATATTTCCATTTTCCAATTCGATCCGATCCATTCGTTCGTAGAGCTTTTTATTCGATCGCAGACATTTCTGGAACACCTCTAACAGAGGGAGAAATAGTCCATTTTGAAAGAACTTATTATCAACCTCTTTCAGATCTGAATCTATCTGATTCAGAAGGGAAGAACTTGCATCAGTATCTCAATTTCAATTCAAACATGAGTTTGATTCACACTCCATGTTCTGAGAAAGATTTACCATCCGAAAATAGGAAAAAACGGAGTCTTTGTCTAAAGAAATGCGTTGAGAAAGGGCAGATGTCTAAAACCTTTCAACGAGATAGTGCTTTTTCAACTCTCTCAAAATGGAATCTATTCCAAACATATATGCCATGGTTCCTTACTTCGGCAGGGTACAAATATCTAAATTTTTTATTTTTAGATACTTTTTCAGACCTATTGTCGATACTAAGTAACAGTCCAAAATTTGTATCTATTTTTCATGATATTATGTATGGATCAGATATATCATGGCGAATTCTTCAGAAAAAGGGGTGTCTTCGACAATGGAATCTGATAAGCGAAATTTCGAGAAAGTGTTTACATAATTTTCTTATGTTCGAAGAAATGATTCATCGAAATAATGAGTCACCATTGATATCGACACATCTGAGATTGCCAAATGTTCATGAGTTCCTCTATTCAAGCCTTTTTCTTCTTCTTCTTGTTGGATATCTCGTTCGTACACATCTTCTCTTTGTTTGCCGAGCCTCTAGTGAGTTACAGACAGAGTTCGAAAAGGTCAAATCTTTGATGATTCCACCATACATAATTGAGTTGCGAAAACTTCTGGATAGGTATCCTACATCTGAACTGAATTCTTTCTGGTTAAAGAATCTGTTTCTAGTTGCTCTGGAACAATTAGGAGATTCTCTAGAAGAAATCCGGGGTTCTGTTTCTGGCGGCAACATGCTATTGGGTGGTGATCCCGCTTATGGGGTCAAATCAATCCGTTCTAAGAAGAAATATTTGAATATCAATTTCATCGATCTCATAAGTATCATACCAAATCCCACCAATCGAATCACTTTTTCGAGAAATACGAGACATCTAAGTCATACAAGTAAAGAGATCTATTCATTGATAAGAAAAAGAAAAAACGTGAACAGTGATTGGATTGATGATAAAATGGAATCCTGGGTTGCGAACAGTGATTCGATTGATGATGAAGAACGAGAATTTTTGGTTCAGTTCTCCACCTTAACGACAGAAAAAGGGATTGATCAAATTCTATTGAGTCTGACTCATAGTGATTATTTATCTAGTGATCATTTATCAAAGAACGACTCTGGTTATCAAATGATTGAACACCCGGGAGCAATTTACTTACGATATTTAGTTGACATTCATAAAAAGTGTCTAATGAATTATGAGTTCAATACATCCTGTTTAGCAGAAAGACGGATATTCCTTGCTCATTATCAGACAATCACTTATTCACAAACCTCGTGTGGGGCTAATAGTTTTCATTTCCCGTCTCATGAAAAACCCTTTTCGCTCCGCTTAGCCCTATCCCCCTCTAGGGGTATTTTAGTGATAGGTTCTATAGGAACTGGCCGCTCCTATTTGGTCAAATACCTAGTGACAAACTCCTATGTTCCTTTGGTATTTCTGAACAAGTTCCTGGATAACAAGCCTAAAGGGTTTCTTATTGATGATATCGATATTGATGATAGTGACAGTATTGATGATAGTGACGAGATTGATGCTAGTGACGATATCGATCTTGACCTCGATACGGAGCTGCTAACTCTGATGAATGCGCTAACTATGGATATGATGCCGAAAATAGACCTATTTTCTATCACCCTTCAATTCGAATTAGCAAAAGCAATGTCTCCTTGCATAATATGGATTCCAAACATTCATGATCTGGATGTGAATGAGTCGAATTACTTATCCCTCGGTCTATTAGTGAACTATCTATCCAGGGATTGTGAAAGATGTTCCACTAGAAATATTCTTGTTATTGCTTCGACTCATATTCCCCCAAAAGTGGATCCCGCTCTAATAGTTCCGAATAAATTAAATACATGCATTAAGATACGAAGGCTTCTTATTCCACAACAACGAAAGCACTTTTTCAATCTTTCATATACTAAGGGATTTCACTTGGAAAAGAAAATGTTCCATACTAATGAATTCGGGTCCATAACCATGGGTTCCAATGCACGAGATCTTGTAGCACTTACCAATGAGGCCTTAGCGATTAGTATTACACAGAAGAAATCAATTATAGACACTAATACAATTAGATCCGCTCTTCATAGACAAACTTGGGATTTGCGATCCCAGGTAAGATCGGTTCAGGATCATGAGATCC